TGTCAGAATTGAGAAATTATATGGCTCGAATCTTTAGTATTCTCTTATTTATCACCTGCGTCTACTATTTAGGCAGAATGCCGTCGCCTATTGTCACTAAGAAACTGAAAGAAACCTCAGAAACAGAAGAAAAGGGAGAAAGTGAGGAAGAAATCGATGTAGAAACAACTTCCGAAACGAAGGCGACTAAACAGGAACAAGGGGGATCCACCGAAGAAGACCCTTCCCTTTGTTCGGAAGAAAAAGAGGATCCGGACAAAATAGATGAAACGGAAGAGATCCGGGTGAATGGAAAGGAAAAAACAAAAGATGAATTCCACTTTAAAGAGACATCCTATAAGGATAGCCCTGTTGACGAAGATTCTTATCTTGATGGGTATCAAGAGAATTGGGAATTGGGAAGACTTAAAGAAGAAAAAAAAGAAAAGACCCATGCCCATTTCCGGTTTGAAAAACCTCTTATGACTTTTTTTTTCGATTATAAACGATGGAATCGTCCATTTAGATATATAAAAAATGATCTATTTGAAAATGCTGTACGAAATGAAATGTCACAATATTTTTTTTATACATGTCCAAGTGATGGAAAAGAAAAAATCTCTTTTACGTATCCGTCACTAAAAATTTATTATAAAAATAAAATATTTATTTTAAAATAAAAAAAAAAGATTAATAAAAAAATTAATACATAAGATAAATACAAGAATAGATAAGACGAAATTCGTCCACCTCCCATATATTTGATGCCTTCTCCCATCAAGAAATTTGCAACCCCAACCCCATTTATAATTCCATCAATTATACGTCTATCAAAAAACTGAATTAGTTCGGCTAATCCTCTTATACTCATGATTAAGACTCTAGTATAAAAAATGTCTATGTAACCACGATTATATGACCAATTGTATACCACTTTTTTTATTTGGTCCAAGATAATTCTTTTAGGACCCCTTTTTACAAATGAATTGATTAAGTCCAACTTCTTGAAAGATGAATAGACAGACCCATATAAAATGGATGCTATAAATAGTCCAAAAAGAGCTATACTTACTGAAAAAATTGCATTTGTAAAAAATTCATACCAATTCACAGAATAGTTTGAATTTTTATTCAAAAGGTTTCTCGATGGAGTTAACCATTTCGATAATATATCAAAATCTACTACTCCTTGATCAAAATCAATTCCTATTGATCCCATGAACAAAGTAAATAGTGTCAATATAAGAAGAGGAAATAGCATAGTATTGTCCGATTCGTGAGGATACATGTAAGTGTATTTATTTATAAAAGAAGTACTCAAGTATCGCATTCGATTTTTTATATTATCATTAATTTGATATGTATCCTTTGAAAAAAAGAAGACCTTACTATTAATTGTTGATAAAAGTAAATTTCTATTGACTACTTTCGGTACTGCTTTTCCCCATAGAGATATGGAATAGAATGAACTATTTTTAGTACTACTATAATTTTGAAAATGAACACGCAAATGCCCATCAAAGGTTAGTAAATACATTCGAAACATATAAAATGCGGTTAATCCCGCTGTAAAACAAGCTATTATTGCAAAAATTGGTGAATACAACCAACTATCATTAATAATTTCATCCTTGGACCAAAAACAAGCAAGAGGCGGAATACCACAAAGAGAAAGTGTACCTAATAAGAAAGTAGTTCTTGTAATTGGAATATATCTTGTTAAACCGCCCATAAGAACCATATTCTGACTTTTATCGGGTGAATATCCAACAATAGGTTCCATAGAATTAATAATGGATCCGGATCCCAAAAACAATAAAGCTTTAGAATAGGCATGAGTTATTAAATGGAATAAGGCAGCTCGATAAGAACCTATACCTAGAGCTAACATAATATAACCCAATTGAGACATTGTGGAATAGGCTAAACTTCTTTTAATATCTCTTTGAGCGAGAGCCAAAGTAGCTCCTAATAGTACTGTTATTATGCCTATTAAAGAAACAAAATTCATTATGTAAGGTATAACTCTGAAAAGAGGAAGAAGCCGAGCTACAAGAAAAATTCCCGCTGCTACCATGGTAGCAGCGTGTATAAGAGCCGAAATAGGGGTGGGCCCCTCCATAGCATCAGGTAACCATATGTGAAGAGGGAATTGTGCAGATTTAGCAATTGCGCCGACGAATAATAAAAAGGCGCAGAGAGTAACAAATGTAGAATTAACCCCATTACTATGGATCAAGTTATTAACTATTTTGAACAAATCCCGAAATTCTAAACTGCCAGTTATCCAATAAAAAGCTAAGATTCCTAATAATAAACCAAAGTCTCCTACACGATTAGTTATAAAGGCTTTTTGGCAAGCACTTGCTGCAACCGGTCGTGTAAACCAAAAACCTATTAATAAATATGAACACATTCCCACGAGTTCCCAAAAAATATAAATTTGTATCAAATTTGAACTAGTAACTAATCCCAACATGGAAGTATTAGAAAAACTCATATAAGCAAAAAATCTAAAATATCCTTGATCATGAGACATATAATTGTCACTATAAATAAGAACCATGATTCCAACAGTAGTAATTAGTATTAACATAATAGAAGTAAGTGGATCGATCAAGTGTCCAAACTCTAAGGAAAAATCATTATTGATAGTCCAAGACCATAAATATTGATAGATAAAACTTCCATTTATTTGCTGAATAGACAGACTGGCCGAAAAGGCCATAGTTATACTTAGCAGTAAAACACTAGTAAAACCCCACATACGACGAATATTTTTTGTTGCTGTAGGAATAAACAGAAGTCCCAATCCTATTGACATAGTAACTGGAAGTGAAAGAAAGGGTATTATCCATGCGTATTGATATGTTTGTTCCATAAAAAAATATTTGTTTTTTTATTGTTATAAATTTAATTGTTTAAAATCCACCAACCAAAAGAACAATAATAAAAGAAATCAACAAAAAAAATAAAAAAAAAATTTATTATCTATTTCATTTAGCCCTAGATATATATGTGATATGGCATTAGGTATATAGACATGGATACGTATAGATAATTCATAATCTTTTGGTATATTTTGTATATATGTATATATTGATTTTTACATATTTACATATATATTATATAATATATATTATATAATTAGATAGAATTATATTTATATTATTATGATATGTTTTACAGGTTTTGAACAAAGTATTTATTATCCATGGGATAAGTATAGATAATGACGAAAAAACGATCTAAATATATGTCTTTCACATACAATAATAAAAATTAGTATTTTGTTTTTGAATGGCGGTTCCAAAAAAACGTATTTCTCGATCAAAAAAACGTATTCGTAGAAATATTTGGAAGAAGAAGGGATATTTCACGGCAGTAAAAGCTCTTTCTTTAGCTAAATCGGTTTCCACTGGGCATTCAAAAAGTTTTTTTGTGCAACAAACAAGTAATAAAATTTTGGAATAATCTAAATCGACATACCATTAAGAACTTATTAATATCAATATTAGTTAGAACTAACTGCTGTGGCATGTTATATAGTAAATAATAATTCTTATGTTTACTGGCCTCTTAGTATAGTACTAAGTATTATAATTTTTCTCTATCAATTAAATATTCTATTGTGAAAATTTAATTGATAGAGAAAAAGTTTTTTGTTATATGCCTAGCAATTAGAAGTATAGTTACTAGATAGTCTTTATAATAAATTACGAAGAGTATTCTTAATGATACTAAGATATCGAAATTATTAGAAAAATGCCTCGAATAAAATTACGATAAATATGACATTAATTTTTTTTTTTATTAATCTTTTTAATTTTCAATACATTAATTTAAAAATTATCTAAAAATAAAAAGGATGATTTTTAGTTCTATAACTCGACCCGGATTTTTACATTCTAAACTAGATACATGAAAGTTGATTCTTAAAGCTAAACCCTACGGCGGTACTTAGTAAACATTCAAATCTTAATTTAAATAAGTCTTTATTTCATCGGTTCTAATGTTTACTAACTATATTGAATCCTTGAATCTTGACCATTCAACATGAATTGACTATTATTTATTAATATTTCAAATAAGCCGCCATGGTGAAATTGGTAGACACGCTGTTCTTAGGAAGCAGTGCTAGAGCATCTCGGTTCGAGTCCGAGTGGCGGCATCCCCTAAAAGGGGCACAGCAGATCCTATAATATATTTATATTTAATTCTCGATTTGAATTCTATAATGGAGAACCCCCGCCTTTTTATGATATTTGCAACTTTAGAACATATATTAACTCATATCTCTTTTTCGATTATTTCAATTGTGATTACGATTCATTTTATGACCTTATTAGTCCACGAAATCGTAGAATTACGCAATTCATCGGAAAGAGGTATGATAGCTACCTTTTTATCTATAACAGGATTATTAGTTATTCGTTGGATTTATTCGGGTCATTCCCCATTAAGTAATTTATATGAGTCATTAATCTTCCTTTCATGGAGTTTCTCCATTATTCATATGATTCCTAAAATACGAAATAATAAAAATTATTTAAGCGTAATAACCGCGCCAAGTGCTATTTTGACTCAAGGTTTCGCCACGTCGGGTCTTTCAACCGAAATGCATCAATCCGCTATATTAGTACCCGCTCTACAATCTCAGTGGTTAATGATGCACGTAAGTATGATGCTATTAAGCTATGCAGCTCTTTTATGTGGATCATTATTATCAGTTGCTCTTTTAGTCGTTACATTTCGAAAAAACATCGATATGTTTTTTAAAAGCAAGAATTTAGTAATTAACTCATTTATCGTTGGCGAAGTCGAATATTTGAATGATAAAAGAAGTGTTTTTAAAAACACTTCTTTTATTTCATTTCGAAATTATTACAAATATCAATTGACTCAGCGTTTAGATTATTGGAGTTATCGTGTCATTAGTTTAGGCTTTACCTTTTTAACCATAGGCATTCTTTCTGGAGCAGTATGGGCTAATGAGGCTTGGGGATCTTATTGGAATTGGGACCCTAAGGAAACTTGGGCATTTATTACTTGGATCATATTCGCGATTTATTCACATACTAGAACAAATAAAAGTTTACAAGATACACATTCGGCACTTGCGGCTTCTATAGGATTTCTTATAATTTGGATATGTTATTTTGGGATCAATCTATTAGGAATAGGTTTACATAGTTATGGTTCATTCACATTAACATCTAATTGAATAAACGATACATAACATAAGAACATCATCTCATATGTATCTCGAGTTTTTGCGAACCATTTTATTTTTGGAGTCAAATGGTTCGCAAAAACTCGAGATACATCTCATTACAACTCTAATTCACTTTATTTTACAGAATTATAAGACTTGCCGTCTCATTAATAAAAACTATCTATAAAAAATAATTAGATAAGATAGCTTGTACCTTGTCAACTGATAGTAAGAGAACGAAATCGGGATAAATACCAATACCTATTATTGGTAAAAAGAGACAGATCGAAACAAAAAGTTCTCGTGGTCCAGAATCCACAAAATTAGAATTTGGAACATTGAATAACTTGTATCCGTAGAACATCTGACGTAACATAGATAATAAATAAATAGGAGTTAATATCATTCCAATTGCCATTCCAAAAGTAATTAGTACTTTTGGAATTAAAAGATATTTTGAGCTGGTAATTATTCCAAAAAATACTACTAATTCTGCAACAAAACCACTCATCCCTGGCAATGCAAGAGAGGCCATCGAAAAGCTACTGAACATTGTAAATATTTTCGGCATCGGGACAGCTATCCCCCCCATTTCGTCGAGAGAAACAAGAGGTATTCTATCACAACAGGTTCCTGCCAAGAAAAAAAGTGCAGCACCAATAAATCCATGAGAAAGTATTTGTAGAATGGCTCCATTTAGTCCCATGTTGGTTATAGAACCAATTCCTATAATTGTGAAACCCATGTGAGATACAGAGGAATAGGCTATTCTCCTTTTTAAATTGCGTTGACCAAAAGAGGTTAAAGCCGCATAGATTATTTGTATTGTTCCCACTATCACCAACCACGGAGAAAATATGGAATGAGCACGGGGTAATAATTCCATATTGATCCGAATCAATCCATATGCTCCCATTTTTAATAAAATTCCGGCAAGAAGCATACATGTACTGTAATGTGCTTCTCCATGGGTATCTGGTAACCATGTATGTAGGGGTATGATCGGCGATTTGACAGCATAAACAATAAGGAAGCCAAAATAGAATAGTATTTCCAATGCCATAGGATATGATTGATTAGCAAGTCTTTCAAAATCTAATGTCGGTTCAATGGAGCCATATAAACCCATACCTAGAACTCCTATTAATAGAAAAATAGAACCCCCCGCAGTGTACAAAATGAACTTTGTAGCCGAGTATAAGCGCTTCTTTCCTCCCCACATGGATAAAAGTAAGTAAACAGGAATTAATTCTAACTCCCACATGATAAAAAAAAGTAAAAGGTCTCGAGAAGAAAATGATCCTATTTGACCACTGTACATTGCTAACATAAAGAAATGGAATAATCGTGAATTTCGAGTAACTGACCAAGCCGCTAAAGTAGCTAAAGTAGTAATAAATCCTGTCAGTAAAATGGGTCCCACGGAAAGCCCATCGATTCCCAGTCTCCAGTGAAAATCCAAAATATTTATCCATTTCCAATCTTCTTCCAATTGGATTAAGGGATCGTCCAATTGGAAATGATAACAGAATGCATAGGTCGTTAAAAGGAGTTCTAATAAGCATATACATATAGTATACCATCGAAATACCTTATTTCCCTTATGGGGAAGAAAAAAAATGGAAGAACCCGCGAATATAGGCAAAACAACAAGTATTGTTAACCAAAACCAAGGAAAATGACTCGTGATAAAGACAAGATACGCTTTGACCAGAAAAGCCCGCGCTCGGAATAATATATTGATTTTATCGAGTACGGGCTTTTGTCGGTAAATGAGGAATCAAATGATTCAAGTGGAGTTTTTGTAACGTATCAATTAATAAGATAGACCCATGCTGCGAGTTGTTTCATGCCATAAATAAACACGGACACTCAAAAAGTCTGTCGGGCAAGCGGATTCACATCTCTTACAACCTACACAATCCTCGGTTCTTGGTGCGGAAGCAATTTGTTTAGCTTTACATCCGTCCCAAGGTATCATTTCCAATACATCTGTAGGGCAGGCGCGCACACATTGAGTACACCCTATACATGTATCATAAATTTTTACTGAATGTGACATTAAATCTCTAAATTCCCGTTTTGAACATAAAAAATTTTCGATCTGGTATGGTAAAAATAAATGGTAGTAAATTAATTATATGTTTATATTGTAGACACCAGATGAATCAATGATTTATTGATTTTTTTAAGAATCAATATATTTCTAAATTTGTTCATGAAAAAGTGCCAAGATACTTTGATTTCTCTTTCAACAACCACAGTCATACAATACAAGTCGCACATCTGAATTAAAATTGGTCAACAAATAATACAATATTTAATTAATATTAATGGAATTTTAATTCTATTTTAAATTTGAATAAATCTAACAAATTAATATAAATTATTATTTTATTATTATATAATTTATATAATGAAAATCAATGATTACATAATGAATGATTACGACTAATTTAATTATTCAACAAATTTGCTTGATTGATACGAGTTGATTTTTTGTTATGATGGATCGATGAAACAATAGCTAATCCAATAGCAGCTTCAGCCGCTGCAATAGCTATAACAAAAATTGAGAAAATGTCTCCTTTTAATTGGCGACTATCAAATAAATCAGAAAATGTTACGAGATTGATATTAACTGAATTTAGTATAAGCTCAAGACACATAAGTGCTCTAACCATGTTTCGACTTGTGATTAATCCATAGATACCGATAGAAAATAAATAGACACTCAAAAAAAGTACATGCTCGAACATCATTGACTAACTCCTCATCAATTTAGATTCATTTAAATATGAATAACAATTCAACTGATTTCATTGACTAGAATAGAACAAAATATTACAGAACAATAGAAGGTATTGGCAATAGATTTAACTAAAAATCTTAAACCTTTACACCTTTTTTATTTTATTTCAAATTTATAATTCTAAAATTTTTTTAAATCATAAGTATTTATGATTGACGAGCCATAGTAATTGCACCTATTAAAGAAACTAAAAGAATTATAGAAATGAGTTCAAATGGAAGATAAAAATCTGTTGATAAATGAATTCCAATTTGTTGAACATAACTTATTAGGTCCTGTTCTAGAATCTGGTTTGATCTTGTAGTCCAAAGAATTCCGTACCATGACGTATCTGGGATAGTAATAATTAGTGAAAAAAAAAAAAAAAAAAAAAAATACTTGTACAAACCAGTGAAGTAACCCCGTCTCCAAGGGTCCAAAGGCGGGAAACATTGGAATATTCTGAGCCATTTATGAACATTACAGCAAATATTATTAAGACATTTATGGCTCCCACATAAATAAGAAGTTGTGCAGCAGCTATAAAATAAGAATTCGATAGAATATAGAATAAGGATATACAAACAAGAACCAATCCCAACGAAAAAGCAGAATAAATTGGATTGGTAAATAATACTACTCCCAGGCCTCCAAATATAAGAACTGATCCCAGAAATACTACAACAATATTATGTATTGATCCAGGTAAATCCATTATGTATGAAATAAGAAAATCAATAAATAAATCGAAAGATTTCATGACCTTACTGAATAGTCCAGGAAGTCAAAATTAGCCTATTTTTTTAATTGTCTATGATACCGTTCCTAAATAAAATCTTAATGTAGTAATGCAGTATAGATTGTAATATAGATTAATGTAGATAAAGTTATTGGGCCAACTCAACTTTTTCATTTTAATTTATTCAGAAGAAAAGAAGAGTTGGAATCTTATATTTCCAAATCAAAACGAAAAATATTAAATAAACCCGCTATTCTCAACAATCAATAGTTATCGTTTTACTTTCTAGTTACATTGACTAAAAAATAAATAAAGAAGCTTGGATCCCTTTCTATCAAAATAGAAAAATAAAATCTTACTAATTGGTAATTGTTCTTGAATCAAAATATTTACCTTTGTCTATTTTTATTTGAGTCGAATTCATAACTGTTTGAATTGTGTAGTCTCCAATTACTGACATTGGTAACCGACCCAAAGCGATTTGATTATAATTCAATTCGTGACGATCATAAGTCGAAAGTTCATATTCTTCAGTCATTGATAAACAGTTAGTGGGACAATATTCGACACAGTTACCACAAAATATACAGACACCAAAATTTATACTATAGTTAATCAATATTTTATTTTTAATATCTCCTTCAAATCTCCAATCAACAACAGGTAGATCTATGGGGCACACACGAACACATACTTCACAAGCAATACATTTATCAAATTCAAAGTGGATTCGACCACGGAAACGTTCTGATGTGATCGACTTTTCATAAGGATACTGAATAGTTACAGGTAAACGATTTGCATGGGATAAGGTAATTATGAAACTTTGACCAATATACCTTGCGGCTCGTATTGTTTGTTGACCATAATTCATGAACCCAGTCACCATAGGAAACATATTGTAGATATCCACGAATAAGTTGATGTTTCTTTCTCTTGTTTAAGAGAGGTTATGAGTCTAGAATACCATTATCGTATTGTGTTATTTATAGTGAAACAAGTTGGGAAGACGTTGTCAATAATAAATTACCTAGAGAAATAGGTAAAAGAAATTTCCATCCAAGATTTAATAGTTGGTCCATTCTCATCCTGGGTAAAGTCCATCTTGTTGTGATAGATATAAAAAGAAACAAATAAGCTTTAGCTAATGTAATAAAGATACCAATTGTTATTCCAAAGACTCTAGCAATTTCATTTATTCCGAAAAGTTCAGGAACAGATATGTATGGAATAGATAAATTACACCCACCTAAATAAAGAACTGTTACAAATAATGAAGAAACTAAGAGATTTAGATAAGAAGCAATATAAAATAAACCATATTTGATACCAGAATATTCGGTTTGATAACCTGCTACTAATTCTTCTTCTGCTTCTGGTAAATCAAAAGGTAATCTCTCGCATTCTGCTAGAGAAGAAATTATAAAAACTATAAACCCTATAGGTTGACGCCACATATTCCACCCCCAAAAACCATATTTTGACTGCGCCTCAACTATATCAACTGTACTTGAACTGTTCGATAATCATAGTCGATAATAACATAACTGTTCTCACCGCTATTCCAAAACCGTACATGAGACCTCAGCTTCATACGGCTCCTCTATGGCCACGTACAAATAAATGTAAGGACTGGTTCGGTATTATTATAGGTATTTTTGTGGGGTGGGGTAGATAGAATAAAAATACCGTGTAGAGTCCTAAAAATTAGACCAATGGAATTCTGTCTGCTAGAATAATAAAAAAAGGGCGCTTCCGAATTGATCTCATCCCTTATAATTAAATCTTCGGTAATAACTTAATCTTTCAATAAAATACTCGTTAGATCAAGAGATAAAAAGAATTAGACATTCTTTACTGAATCATAAAGAATAAGAATTTCATATATACATATATATTGGTATAGATGTAGGAAAAAATAAATAAAGATCTTTTTGATATTCTATTTCTTTTGTTCCTGTTCTTCTTTCTCGTAAGAGGTATTCCTGAGAATAAAGGATTAATTCGTTCTTGATAGTTATTTCTTTAATCAGTGACTAGGAGCATACTCTAGATCGGAATCGTGGGGAAGTACTGCTTGATCATTTCTACCAACTTAAAGCCCCTATCATCTTATGATTCGTTTTATGTGAAAATACCTCTTTTTTGATACCTTACATTATCTCTATTACTAATCCTTTGTGTACCTTGGTGTTCCTAACCGTCCACTGAATTTTTTATTGATCTCCTGTATGGTAATACATACAAGACTGTAATCCCATACAGTTGATCTTTTGTACCCGCTTCAAGATATGATGACTAATTAAAAAATCTCAATCTTGGGATAAAGAGTTTATACTCCTTAATGTTTACTTCTGCTTTATTCTTATATATAGGGAATGAGATTTTATCTTTTTACTACACATTGATAAGCTGTTTTATTTTACTCATATAACTATCTGGTTTAACTCATCGACCTGAATAACTCTGATGAATAAAAAAATAAAAATATCTATATCTATCCAATATATTAATTCCTCTTTCCTTTATTTCATTTTGAGGTCAAAGTTCATGTTCTAACGAATCACACGTAGAGATATTGATAACACACATAGAGTTAATGGTATTTCATAACTAATCGATTGAGCCGCAGCTCGCAAGCCACCTAAAAAAGAGTATTTATTATTCGATACATATCCTGATATAAGAAGCCCAATAGGAGCAATACTTGAAATGGAGATCCATAAAAAAACACCTATACTGAGATCAGCTAAAACAAGTCGATACCCAAAAGGAATTATTAAATAACTTAATACAATTGATATGACTGCTATAGACGGTCCGATACTAAACAAACGAATATCTCCTCTAGATGGTAGGAGGTCCTCTTTAAAAAGTAATTTAGTCCCGTCCGCTAGAGCTTGAAGAATTCCTAACGGGCCGGCATATTCGGGTCCAATACGTTGTTGTATCGCTGCAGATATTTCTCTTTCTAACCATACAATTACTAGTACTCCTATTATGATTCCCAATATAAGGGTCAAAGCAGGGATAAATAGCCATATGAGTCCATAGACTTCTTTTAAGGATTCTAATTTAGAAAAATAATTGATAGTTTGTGCTTCTGTTGTGCCAATTATCATTTCAACGGTCAACTTCTCCCATAATGATATCTATACTACCTAGTATTGTCATGATATCAGCCAATTTCATTCTTTTAATTAGCTGAGGAAGAATTTGCAAATTGATAAAACCGGGCGGACGAATTTTCCATCTCCAGGGGAAAAAACTATTATCTCCTATCAAATAAATTCCTAATTCTCCCTTTGGGGCTTCTACTCTTACATAAAGTTCTTGTTTCGACAATTCAAAATTAGGCGAAGGTTTTTTACTAATGAATCTATATTCAAAATCATTCCATTCGGAATTCCTTGCTCTATCTAAGCGCCGAATTTCTAAATTCTCATAGGGTCCTCCGGGAATTCCTTCTAAAGCCTGTTGAATAATTTTTATGGATTCCCTCATTTCGCCAATTCGTACTAAATAACGAGCTAATGAATCCCCTTCTTTTTGCCATTGGACTTCCCAATCAAATTCATTGTAACATTCATAATGATCAACTTTACGAAGATCCCATTGGATCCCAGAAGCTCGTAACATGGGTCCTGATAAGCCCCAATTTATTGCTTCTTCTCCACCAATAATGCCCACTCCTTCAACTCGTTCCAAAAAAATGGGATTCCGCGTAATAAGTTTTTCATATTCAACAACACTCGTTAAAAAATAATCGCAGAAATCTAAACATTTATCTATCCAACCATGAGGTAGATCAGCAGCTATTCCTCCGATGCGGAAATAATTATGCATCATTCGCATACCTGTGGCAGCTTCGAATAGATCATATAGCAATTCTCTCTCTCTGAAAATATAGAAAAAGGGAGTCTGCGCACCGATATCCGCCATAAAAGGCCCAAGCCATAACAAATGCGAAGCTACACGACTCAGTTCTAGCATAATTACTCTGATATAGCTGGCCCTTTGGGGTACTTGAACATTTCCCAATTGTTCTGGTGCATTTACTGTTATTGCTTCGGTGAACATAGTAGCTAAATAATCCCAACGTGTTACATAAGGAAGATATTGTATAATTGTTCGGTTTTCCGCTATTTTTTCCATTCCTCTGTGTAAATAGCCCAATACGGGGTCACAGTCAATAACATCTTCACCGTCGAGAGTTATAATGAGTCTAAGAACACCATGCATCGATGGGTGATGAGGGCCCATATTGACTATCATGAGATCTTTTCTTGTAGCCGGTACAGTCATATCTTTTCTTTCCTAATTCATTATTCCATGAATTTCTCAAAACGAGGTTTAGAAAAATAAAAACCTAAAAAAAAAAAATTTTTAAAATGAATCCTCAAATTAACGAGTTTTAAGCTCCCGAATATCTAACTGACTAATTAATTTTTTATAACTTACTCTATTTTTCTTTGACAAATAAGCCAACAGCCGTTGACGTTTTCCCAGAATTTTTCGTAGACCTCTTTGAGATAAAAAATCTTTTTTGTGCAATTCCAAATGCGAAGTGAGTCTCCGTATTTTATTGGTGAAACTGAATACTTGAAATTCAACAGCCCCTTTGTTTTCTTTTTTTTCGTCTTGCAGAATAACTGAAATGAATGAATTTTTGACCATAAAAAATTCTTCTATCTTTATTATTATTATTTTTTTTTTTTTAGATTTTACCGATCAGGAAAAATAATGAATATTATTATATTATCTTATGATTATGCCAGTCATTTTAATCTGATATAAACAAAAAAAAGTTTAGATTTAGTCATACTTTTTTATTCTATCGAAACCCCATTTTTATTTCAAACATAAAATGGGATTTCGATAGAATAAAATATAATACATTTACACATTCACGAAAGAGAGTGATTTTTTTTTTTTACTTAATTAAAGATTCTACTAATTTATTATTCCTAGATCCAAAAATAAATCAATATCATGTACTAAAATGTAACATAACATATGCATATGTACATCTTTCGCCATATATCAAATATGTTATGTCAGGTGATATATAGGAAATATAATATTAGTTTATTAACTTATTCTGGATTGGGGATACATATATATCCTTAACATACTAAAACAACTGCTGTTATGGGTATCAAACCAGTAACGATTCATACAAGCTAAATCCTCTAATCGGTAATTAGGCCAAAGAAATAATTTTAATTTAATAAAGTTGTTTGCATCTCTATTAAGATGCTTGTCCTCATTAAAAAATTGTCCACAGTTTATTATTTTGTTTTCGTTGCAAAATTGTGGATTTTTATCTATATCCTTCCAATTCCAGAAATTGAAACAAATTAGAATTCTCAACTCTCTCCGACGTCGATGAGATAGAATATGTTCAGGAACAATAAAATTCGAATTATTTTTTTTTTCTTCATTCACAGGCATATCACTATGTTGTGCAATGGATTTGTCTAAATTATTCTTATCAACATTTCGTTTTTTTATGAATTTTTTATTAGTTTTAACTTTATCTTTACCTTTATCAACTAATGAAATACTTATGGTTTGATAGATAATAAATTGCCCATCCCTTTTTATAGATAAACGAACTGGTTCGATAATTAATATTCCTCTTTTTATCAATTCTGTAAGAACAAGATCCTTTTGAATCAGCATTACATCCAGACGCATTTCTCCTCTTTGAATAGAGGATATAGCAAGTTGCTTTGCATTTGTCAATCTAAGTAAGAGACAATATACCTTAATATTATTGATCATTCTTTGACTCAAAGAATCATCCCATCTTAATTGAAAAAGGAAATATTTTTTTAGTAATAAATCTAGTTCCGCTTCCTTGATCTTCTTAGATTCTTTTTGATTTCTACGTTTTTTAATGTCTGATCCCGCGTAATTATCTTCAACATCTTTTTTTTCGTTTTGTTTTCCTAGATCATATCCAAGATATTTTGGATATTGTTGTTTGTTTTTTTCTTGGTTAGAATTTTCTAAATCAATATATTCTTTTTGATTAGATAATATGGGAAGGTTTTTTTTTTTTTTTATGTTGATATTTTCATCTTGACTAATCTTTTCATTTTTATGAAAATCTAAAAGAAGAAATTGGATTGGTATAATCCATGGTTTAATTTTATATGTTTCAAAAAATAGCACTAATTCTGGTAAGAACCAAGATTTTAGTTTTGCTATGGTAGGATTATGATATAACCTTTTTTGATTCATTCCCATCCAATCAAAAAAGTTTTTTTTTTTCTTGTATAAGTTGATTTCTTTATGAAACGAAATATCTTTCTTTTTCATTTTGTTTTTATACTTATTAGTTTGAGTCTTAGTATTTTTATTAATCTTGATACCAATATGCGCATTGGTCCAAGTCTCGATATCAATATTTTTTATAAGACAAAAATGGAGAATTTTACAATCAAAATATTTTCTATCCCGATTTATATTCGTATCAATAGGATATCTTTCCTCCAGATAATCACTAATAGTTGTACTTATCAATAGATAAAATGCGTCAGGTTTCGATGTATTGAAATTATATAGATATGGAATCTCCCGGTTCTCCTTTACTCGTACTGTTGATCCATAAAAATAGGAGTTTTTCTTATCCCCATAATTAATATATTCATAATTCATATATTTATGTGATAAAAGATCATATCTGTAGTGTTTTTTAACCAATTTTTTTTTTTTGAACGAAACCGTTACGGAATTATCTTCTTTTACATAATGATTTAATTGGTCTTTTTTGTTTTCATATGAATGAAATTTAATTGAGTCTTTATTTTTAATCATACGAAGTTGATTGACTCTATTTCGCCATTTTTTCGGGACTAATCGAGACCATTTGATCCGGGAAAAATTGTATTGATAAAAACCCTTTAACCAGTTTTTCCAGTTATTCATTCCAGACTTTTGAATTTTATTATGCCTTGATTTGTAATCAAATAGTCCTCGTGTTATACAATAATCCTTTATTTTATCCCTAAGATAATAATGGGTTTCATGATCTTGAAATATATATTTCAAGTTATACTTGTTAAGTAATTGGGTTTGTGATAATTTGTAAAATACATATGCTTGGGACAAGCAAGTATAACTAGTTAAATTTTTATTACTAATATTAGTATTTGAAACCCACTTTTTTATAGTTGAAATAAAGTTCATTCTATTTGGATTTATTTCATCAATTTTTTCTTGATTTGTTTCATGGTTGTAAGTGTATTTATTGATAATTTTTTTTGTTGATTCAAAAAAAAGTTGTATATTGATTCTGGGAATGTTTATGGTACATAGCAAGATATCCATGTATATTTTTTCAATGAAAAATTTTATAAAAAAATGTGATTTACGTATTAATCGTATATTGTTTCTTTTTAATATCTGCCAACTATATTTCTGTGATTCTGATCCTTTTATTTTATCATCATAGGTTAAAACTGTTTTTTTATTGTCTTTTGTGATTTGTTCTATTTGATTCTTGGTTGTTATTATCCTATCATAAAGATCTTTCATTTTTTTTTCTATGAGTGAATAATTTGTCCAATTCATAGATCGAATTGGTATGGTCCATTCATGGTTAATTTTATTATTTATTTTTGAATCTTTTCTATTTTCATTTGGTTTATATACTTTCACTTTCTTCAATTCAAATAAAAAAATCGGATTTACTTTTTCAAGTTCTTTCATTATTCGCTTTATAACAAGAACTGTTTTGATGACCCATCCTTTTTTTTCTTTTGAAATTTGTAGAGACCTTTTTTCTCTTTCCTTTAAGACCCTTAGAACGAGAAAAAATTGTTTTTTTAGCTTTCTAATTTTTCTTTCGAGTTCTTTAAAAATGGGTTCAAAAAAAGAAAGTCGTTTTCGGGGAGAACCAAAGGGAAGTTCCGCTTCCATTCCCCATACTGTTAAAAAAGAAAAATTGTCTTTTTTTACTTGTTTTTTCATTGAATCTATATAATGAGATCGTACCTTAGATCTTTGTCTTCGCCAAGGTTTCAGACAAAAAGGAAATAAAATCTTTATCTGAATTCCGTCTGTTAACCAATCTTTTGGAAATTCTGTTTCTGATAATTGAACACCATTATAGGTGCACTTAACGTGCATTTCTCGATTCCATTCCTTCAAATCCTCGTACCATTCAGGAAATTGGAATAATAACATACGGCCCATATTTTTAGCTATTATCAATGAAGGTAATACAATATATTTTCTAAGAAAAGATTGTGTTACTAACATCAAACCTCTCATTACTTGAGCAAATTGAATGCTATCCCAAGTTTCTGCTATTGTTAGTCGATCATTTTCCTCTTTTTTTTCCTGTTCTTTTGTCCCTTCTTTATCAAAAGAAGAATCAGAAATTTGCGATTCCGATTCTTTACCGACTCCATTTCTAAAAATGAAATTTATCATTTCAGAAAGATCAAAAGAATCAAAAAACAATATATTGTTTATTCGATCCAAAAAAAGCGGAGAATTAGCATTTGCTTGAAACATTTCCCAAGTAACCGTTTTGCGTCTTTGAGCACGCATGGATCCTTTTATTATATCCCGACGAAAATCTGATTGTTGCGAGTAACGTATCAAAGCCACTTCTTCTGCTTCATCATTATTACTAGTATTATTAATACTAGTAACAGAATTAGTATTCTGATTGTTATCAGTATAAATTACCACCCGTTTGGCTTTTCTTGAACTAATCTCATGATCTTCCGTCGATTCTTCCTCATCTTCTTCCCCCGGC